AGAACTTGTTTCAGTTGCATATCATAAGGAATTCGAACAACTGCTTCAAATACAGTATCAGGAAGTACAGCTTGCGGAACTTCAATATCCACAGGCTTATTAGCTAAATGGCAATTGGCGCATACAATTCGCCCAGTTGCTTCTCGTGGATTTTCATAACCTTTCTGCGCAAAAATGGGATACGCATTTGAAATAGATGTTCGAGTTATTACATATATCATGATCGATACAGAAATAAATCGAGTCATCTGTTCCTTTACCCAAGAAAAAGTATTTCTATTTTGCATGATCCAATCATTGATCCCCGAATTTCTACAATAAATTAGATAGGTAGCTAGTATAGTTCCCTATCCACGAGTCTGCCGTTGTACTGAAATAATTCTACTGAAATAGAACGAATACCTTGAAGAGGTAGAAGTATAAAGAATAAGAAAAATGGAAAACGCTTTCTTTATACGCGAAGAAAATTTTTGATTGATATCAGGGGATCAAATAAGTTCTTTATTCATTCATTGAATGATAAATGACTACAAGCGAAGGAGATACGCGATTTAAAAAACGGAAGATCCAATATTTCACAATTGTATCTAGAATAACCGGAAAAGTGGAAACAAGACCAGATATAATTTGCTCGTTATGAGCCAATCCAAAATCATTGTAGATCGAACCAATCATTAGTTCCCAACCATGGGTCGAGTGAAATCCGATCCATAAATCAGTAACTAAAAGAATCGAAAAAGCTTTTATTGTGTCACTTAAGTTATAGAAGAATTCCTGAATCCAAGAATTAAGAATGACAAGTTCTTCATTACCCAGAATAAAATAACCACTTAGAATAGCGAAACAGATTATATTTGTCGACAAATGCAAAATGATATGGAGATGATATTCATTGTGCGTTTTGACCAATTGTATTGTTTCCTTGTGTATTCCTATACGAAGCTTTTGTATATGTGTCTCCGGGTATTCTTTTATCATTTCGTCCAACAAGAATAGTTCTTCTAATTCTAGGAATTTTTCTAGAACATTTTTCTCCTGAATATCATTCAAAAAAGTTTCGGATTGCCTAGTATTCCACCAATTAATAATCCAAGGTTCCAGACTTTTTTGAAATGAGAGAGAGACCCACCAGGGCAAAAATACTATAGATGCAAGATATGGGAGGGAAGTCAATGCTTTCTTTTTTTTTTCATTTTTTATCTGTGAATTGTTAATGAACTGTTTCATTTGTCAACTCTATCTGATATTTCTCTAAAGCGCGAGTTCTATAACAAGGTATCGAACCTATAGATCTATTCCCACTTTTGTGTAATAATTTAGTCCTTAGATCTAGAAGGAATATAGAAATAGAATAAGGATCCCCTTTCGGATGAAAAAAAAATATATAAAATATAGAAATATAAAATAAAATAAATATATATAAAATTAAGTAAATTATAAGGAAATGGGATTTCCGGATATCTCAATTGGGCAAATTCGAACGAATTTCATCTTCATTTCTTCCTTTCCATAAATACTCGAAAAAGTTACTTGAAGTAACGAATATTATTCGGACCGCAGCGCAGGAATACGGCATCAATTCAAAATCTGAGGCCTAACCTAAGAAGATGAATTCTGTATTACGAAATACATATTCGGATATTTTATTTGATGAATTCATACTTAATTAGACTTATTAGACTTTTTACTAGTATAAAAGAATTGAGTTGGGCTCTATACGCATACAAAATAGTTTTTGTATAGAAAAAAATTTCTTCTTATTTTATTATAGTTTCTGGTTTTTTATATTTATTATAGTTGTTCCATATACGTTCTCCTACTTTTGTTTTATTCTATGCGGGTCGTTGCACCAAAGGAACGAGGAAATGGAATCTAACATGTTTTGCTCGAATGAACATTCTGAAGAAACTTCAATTGTATTAAAAAGGAAATTAGCAAGTTCCTTCCATTATGCGGAGAAAACCTTCATTCTTCCTTCAGTTCATTTCAAAATACTTCAATTGGTACGCGCAAGAAATAGGCCAATTCGGCAGCTTTTTGCTCAATTTCTCGTGGAGTCAAATTCTCATCAGTACGAGTCAAGGGAATGGTTCCTTGGCCTCTGATTTCCATATAAAGAATACGACGAGGAAAAAGACCCTCTTTAACCTCCATTCTGATTGATTGGATATCTTTCATAAAGAAGCGAAGGAAGATGCGACGATTTATTCCGGGGAATCCCCAACGAAAAATACACATTATTCCTTCTTTTCTATCGAATCGGTCATAACCACTACCTACATTCCACGAAATTGTGCACCACAAATAGGAACTAATGAATAGACCCGCGATCCCATAGAAAGACATCACGATCCCTTGTGGGAAAAAAATGATTTGCTGAGATGGAAATCCAGGTATCAGATTCCTACCAAGATAACTGGAAGTTCCAACCACTAAGAATCCTAGTGAACCTAAAAAAAGTATACAGGCCCAGCAAAAATTACTTGCTTTTCGGGACCCTGTTATAAGTTCTATCCATATATGTTCTGATCGCCAGTTCATACTATACTAGATCCAATTGCATTCGATTGGAATTGAGAAAAAAATTTGACTTTACTTTTTGCCGAAATAACTTTCATCAACTAGCACTATTCTGATATGAACCATTAGGAGGAATTGGTTAGATACATTGACTTTCAATTATAAAATAGAAAAATATTCGCCGATCATTTTTAACCAGATAACCCGCATATACATGCATTTATGCGGATATCATGTATCCGCATGCATAATAATTCTTTCATTTGTATTCGGAAAAAGGCGCATATCATACCATATTACACTAAACAAATATCTGTACCAAATAAATATATGTATTATGATTCAGTGTTGAAATAAATTGCTGAAATTTGGTCCCATCGGATCTAGACAATCTTATTTTTTTGAACATGAAGAAATAAAGAAGCCATTGCAATCGCCGGAAATACTAGGCCCACTAAAGGGACAAAAATAGAGGGTAAGTTAAGATCTGTCATAGAATGGGTACCTCGATTTAATATTTGTACCTATTATAAGGATATCTTAAGTATATCTATTATAAACTATTATAAATAATATTAAGTAGTTAATAAGTGCAAGGAATGAAAACTAAATGAAGTGTACCTATTCATCTTTCTACACGAATATGTATGATAATCCACCTTAAGTTTAAGAAATTTTATTAATTCTCCCATCCTTATATTCTATCTATCTTTCTAATAAAATAAGGAGTTTTTTATGAAAATTAAAGAGTTTATTATAAGTTCGCGACTCTAACTAAACTAATTCAATCCAAGAAACAGGTATTCCTAGTAAAAAATGGGAGTTCTTGGTAGACATAGAAATCACTTCTATTCTATATCTATATTTTCATTTTATTTCGATATTTTTTTTTGCATTTTTTTTCAAGGGAAAGAAACCGTGGAGCTGAAATAACTCACTCAGAACGCCTTTTAAAAGATTACGCGGTACGATTGGGTCGAATAAGCCCTTATGGAATAAATACTCAGCCGCTTGTGAACCGTCGGGTACTGCTTTATTTAATGTTTGTTCAATTACTCTTTTACCCGCAAAAGCAATGTAGGCATTGGGTTCAGCAATAATGACATCTCCCAACATACCAAAACTGGCAGTTACTCCACCAGTTGTAGGAGATGTAAGGATTGATACATAGAATAACTTTTTATTTGATTGATAATTATATGAAGCAGAAGATATTTTAGCCATTTGCATCAAGCTTAAACTTCCTTCTTGCATGCGTGCTCCTCCAGAAGCACACACAATAATGACAGGTAAAGATCTATTAGTAGCATACTCGATCAAACGAGTGATTTTCTCGCCTACTACAGATCCCATACTACCCCCCAAAAACTGAAAATCCATAACCCCAATTGCTGTGGGAATACCGTTTAGTTGACCTATGCCCGTTTGAACAGCTTCAGTTAAACCTGTCCTTCTTTGATAAGAATCGATACGATCTCTATAAGGTTCCTCTTCTGAATGAAATTCAATGGGGTCCGTGGAGACCATATCTTCATCCATAGGATCCCAAGTGCCCGGATCAATCAAAAGTTCGATTCTATCTGAACTACTCATTTTCAAATGATATCCACACTGTTCACAAATATTCATTTTTGACCTAAAAAATTTTTTATAATTTAATCCATAACAATTTTCGCATTGAACCCATAAACTTCTGTATTTTTTATTATTTATATCAAAACCATTTGATCTTCCTCTTATATTGAAATCGCGGCTGTTACCACCAGTTCTTATACTAGAATTCCCCCTTTCACTACTGCTTACGCCTTCAGTACAAATGAAACTAGAAATGTAACTGTCACTGTAATTTTCGGTACCTTCGAAAATGGAACTATGAATACTGACTTCAAAACGAAGATAACTATCAATGCAACTATTAATGTGATTATTCCAACTAGATTGAGTATCATACATGTAATGATAATAGTAGTGATTGTTACTCTTAGTCCTATTATTCAAATAACTGGAAAAAAAGCTTTCTAGTTCACTCAGAAAAAAACTATTATTGTCAATCTCAAAAATATGATTTTCAATGTCAAAATATACAGAATAACAGTCACCATTACCATCCCTAACTAAAAAAGTGTTATCAGAGATAAAACTCCAAATATTCCTGATATCAAATAAATAATCAACATTACTGAAACTAGAACTACCACTTTCATTCCAACTAGGAATGTTTTTCTCCGTATCATTTAGAATGGGCTCTTCACTTCCCCCGGTATGTCCAAGAGCATTAAGACTATTTATTGATTTACTTAGCCCACACTTATGTTCTAACTTCCCCTTAGACAACATCGAATTGAACCACCATTTTTTCATAGAGTCTTCCCGTCCCCTATTTGATGAAAATATATATAGATGAATAGTCATTCGATGAATAATCCGATGAATAATCATTTTCCTATTTTATTTCCTATTAGAATTAAGCATATGATCCA